GTCTTTGTAGCTTACAAAAAGCATGACACTGAAGATGTCAAGACGGCCGTTGCACACACGCCCAAAGACAAAAGACTTAGTCCTAACCTTACTGTTAGTTTTTGCTAGGTATATACATGCAAGTATCCGCGCCCCAGTGTAGATGCCCTGGACACCCACTAAGGGTAGATAGGAGCGGGCATCAGGCTCACACCCACCGTAGCCCAAGACGCCTTGCAATTGCCACACCCCCACGGGTATTCAGCAGTAGTTAATATTAAGCAATGAGTGTAAACTTGACTTAGCCATAGCAAATCTAGGGTTGGTAAATCCTGTGCCAGCCACCGCGGTCATACAGGAGACCCAAATTAACTTTATAACGGCGTAAAGAGTGGTCACATGTTATCCAAGTAGCTAAGATTAAAAGGCAACTGAGCCGTCACAAGCCCAAGATGCTAGTAAGGCCTCCACGTCAAAGAAGATCTTAGAACAACGATTAATTGAACTCCACGAAAGCCAGGGCCCAAACTGGGATTAGATACCCCACTATGCCTGGCCCTAAATCTTGATGCTTTAACCCTACTCAAGCATCCGCCCGAGAACTACGAGCACTAACGCTTAAAACTCTAAGGACTTGGCGGTGCCCCAAACCCACCTAGAGGAGCCTGTTCTGTAATCGATGATCCACGTTATACCTGACCATTCCTTGCCAAAATTCAGCCTACATACCGCCGTCGCCAGCCCACCTCCCCTGAAAGCCCAACAGTGGACGCAACAGCCCTAACCACGCTAATAAGACAGGTCAAGGTATAGCCCATGGAATGGAAGCAATGGGCTACATTTTCTAGACTAGAACACAACGGCAAAGGGACTTGAAACTGTCCCTGGAAGGCGGATTTAGCAGTAAAGTGGGACAATCGAGCCCTCTTTAAGCCGGCCCTGGGGCACGTACACACCGCCCGTCACCCTCCTCGCAGGCGCCCCCCCCCCCCCCATAAATTAATAAGCCATTCAGCCAAAGATGAGGTAAGTCGTAACAAGGTAAGTGTACCGGAAGGTGTACTTAGAATACCAAGACGTAGCTTAAACAAAAGCATTCAGCTTACACCTGAAAAATATCTGCTAACACCAGGTCGTCTTGATGCCAAACTCTAGCCCAATCAACATGACCTGGAATAACAAAGCTACTCCCCCACACCAAACCAAAGCATTTACTAGTCCTAGTATAGGCGATAGAAAAGACACCATTGGAGCGATAGAGATCACGTACCGTAAGGGAAAGATGAAATAATAATGAAAACTAAGCTAAAAACAGCAAAGATCAGCCCTTGTACCTTTTGCATCATGGTCTAGCAAGAAAAACCAAGCAAAACGAATTTAAGTTTGCCACCCCGAAACCCAAGCGAGCTACTTACGAGCAGCTGTTAGAGCGAACCCGTCTCTGTGGCAAAAGAGTGGGACGACTTGTTAGTAGAGGTGAAAAGCCAACCGAGCTGGGTGATAGCTGGTTGCCTGTGAAACGAATCTAAGTTCACTCTTAATTCTTCTCCAAGGAACCAACGAACCCTAATGAAGCGAATTAAGGGCTATTTAAAGGAGGTACAGCTCCTTTAAAAAAGAATACAATCTCTACGAGCGGATAAATAATAACATACGAACTTACTGTGGGCCCTTAAGCAGCCATCAACAAAGAGTGCGTTAAAGCTCCGTACCCAAAAATATAAAAACCCTATGACTCCCTCCCCATTAACAGGCCAACCTATATACAAATAGGAGAATTAATGCTAGAATGAGTAACCAGGGTCCTCCCTCTACGACGCAAGCTTACATCCATACATTATTAACAAACCACCAATATACAACAAATCAAACAAGCAGAGTATTAAGCATCTTGTTAACCCGACAGAGGAGCGTCCATTAAGAAAGATTAAAACCTGTAAAAGGAACTAGGCAAACCCGTCAAGGCCCGACTGTTTACCAAAAACATAGCCTTCAGCAAACCAACAAACAAGTATTGAAGGTGATGCCTGCCCGGTGACTCACGTTTAACGGCCGCGGTATCCTAACCGTGCAAAGGTAGCGCAATCAATTGTCCCATAAATCGAGACTTGTATGAATGGCTAAACGAGGTCTTAACTGTCTCTTACAGGCAATCGGTGAAATTGATCTCCCTGTACAAAAGCAGGGATAAACCCATAAGACGAGAAGACCCTGTGGAACTTCAAAACCAACGGCCACCTTATATCACACACACACCCACCGGGTTCACTGATACATAAGAGATTGGTACGTGTTTTTCGGTTGGGGCGACCTTGGAGTAAAACAAAGCCTCCAAAAATTGGACCACAACTCCAGACCAAGAGCAACCCCTCAACGTGCTAACAGCATCCAGACCCAATACAATTGATCAATGGACCAAGCTACCCCAGGGATAACAGCGCAATCTCCCCCGAGAGTCCATATCGACAGGGAGGTTTACGACCTCGATGTTGGATCAGGACATCCTAGTGGTGCAGCCGCTACTAAGGGTTCGTTTGTTCAACGATTAACAGTCCTACGTGATCTGAGTTCAGACCGGAGCAATCCAGGTCGGTTTCCATCTATGATGAACTCTTCCCAGTACGAAAGGACAGGAAAAGTGAGGCCAATACCACAAGCAAGCCTCCGCCTTAAGTGATGAAAACAACTAAATCACGAAAAGCTATCACACCCCCCCCCGTCCAAGAAAAGGACCAGCTAGCGTGGCAGAGACCGGAAAATGCAAAAGGCTTAAGTCCTTTGACTCAGAGGTTCAAATCCTCTCCCTAGCTCTAAACCTCTCCATGAACAACTACCCCCTCCTAATTAACCTCATCATAACCTTATCCTACGCTCTCCCAATTCTAATTGCAGTAGCCTTCCTGACATTAGTAGAACGCAAAATCCTAAGCTACATGCAAAGCCGAAAAGGCCCAAATATCGTCGGCCCCTATGGACTTCTACAACCCCTAGCAGATGGCATCAAACTATTTATCAAAGAACCCATCCGACCATCAACATCTTCTCCAATTCTATTTATCACAACACCCATACTGGCCCTTCTCCTAGCCATCTCAATCTGAATGCCACTCCCCCTACCATTCTCCTTAGCCGACCTAAACCTAGGAGTACTATTCCTACTAGCCATATCAAGCCTAGCAGTTTACTCCATCCTATGATCAGGATGAGCCTCAAATTCAAAATATGCCCTAATCGGAGCACTACGAGCAGTAGCCCAAACAATCTCCTATGAAGTAACCCTAGCAATCATCTTACTATCCATTATCCTCCTTAGTGGAAACTACACCCTAAGCACCCTAGCAACCACCCAAGAACCCCTCTACCTCATTTTCCCATGTTGACCCCTAGCTATAATATGATATGTATCTACACTAGCCGAAACAAACCGCGCCCCATTCGATCTGACAGAAGGAGAATCTGAATTAGTCTCCGGTTTTAATGTAGAATACGCGGCAGGCCCATTCGCCCTATTCTTCCTAGCTGAATACGCCAACATTATACTAATAAACGCACTAACTACCATCCTATTCTTCAACCCAAGCTTCCTTAACCCACAACAAGAACTATTTCCAGTAATCCTAGCAACAAAAGTACTCCTTCTATCAGCAGGATTCCTATGAATCCGTGCCTCGTACCCACGATTCCGATACGACCAACTAATGCACCTATTATGAAAAAACTTCCTACCACTTACACTAGCCCTATGTCTATGACACATCAGCATACCAATTTGCTATGCGGGCCTACCCCCATACCTAAGACTACTGGAAATGTGCCTGAATGCTTAAGGGTCACTATGATAAAGTGAACATAGAGGTATACCAGCCCTCTCATTTCCTCATACTTAGAAAAGTAGGAATCGAACCTACACTAGAGAAATCAAAACCCTCCATACTTCCTTTATATTACTTTCTAGTAGGGTCAGCTAAACAAGCTATCGGGCCCATACCCCGAAAATGATGGTTCAACCCCTTCCCCTGCTAATGAACCCCCAAGCAAAACTAGTCTTCATTACCAGTCTCTTACTAGGCTCCACCATCACAATTTCAAGCAACCATTGAATTATAGCCTGAACCGGACTAGAAATTAACACACTTGCCATCCTACCACTAATCTCAAAATCCCACCACCCTCGAGCCATCGAAGCCGCTACCAAATACTTCCTCACCCAAGCAGCTGCCTCAGCCCTGGTGCTATTCTCCAGCATAATCAACGCATGACACACTGGACAATGAGACATTACCCAACTAACCCACCCAGTATCCTGCTTAATCCTAACCTCCGCAATTGCAATAAAACTAGGCTTAGTACCCTTCCACTTCTGATTTCCAGAAGTACTGCAAGGATCTCCTCTCACCACAGGACTCATCCTATCCACAGCCATAAAACTCCCACCCTTAACACTACTCTTTATAACCTCACCCTCCCTAAACCCCACCCTTCTAGTTACCCTGGCCATCCTCTCAGCAGCCTTAGGAGGATGAATGGGGCTAAACCAAACACAAACCCGAAAAATCCTAGCCTTCTCATCCATCTCTCATCTAGGATGGATAGCCATCATCATTACATACAATCCCAAACTCACCCTACTAAACTTCTATTTATATGCGCTAATAACTGCAACCGTATTCATAACACTAAACTCAATAAAAGTCCTAAAATTATCAACCCTAATAACCGCATGAACAAAAGCCCCATCACTAAGCGCAATCCTACTACTAGCCCTATTATCCCTTGCAGGACTACCCCCCATAACAGGATTCCTACCAAAATGACTAATCATTCAAGAACTAACTAAACAAGACATAGCCCCAACAGCCACAATCATCTCCCTGCTGTCACTACTAGGGTTATTCTTCTATCTACGACTTGCATACTGCGCTACCATCACACTCCCCCCACACACCACCAACCACATGAAACAATGACACACTAACAAACCAACAAACCCCCTGATCGCCATCTTGGCCTCACTATCTATCACCCTTCTCCCAATCGCCCCAATAATTCTCACCATCATCTAAGAAACTTAGGATCACTTAAACCGAAGGCCTTCAAAGCCTTAAACAAGAGTTAAACCCTCTTAGTTTCTGCTAAAGTCCGCAGGACATTATCCTGCATCTCCCAAACGCAACTCGGACACTTTAATTAAGCTAGGACCTTACCCACCACTAGGCAGATGGGCTTCGATCCCATAACATTATAGTTAACAGCTATATGCCCAAACCAACAGGCTTCTGCCTACAGGCTCCGGCGCATTATTAATGCACATCAATGAGCTTGCAACTCACTATGAACTTCACTACAGAGCCGATAAGAAGAGGAATCAAACCTCTGTAAAAAGGACTACAGCCTAACGCTTATACACTCAGCCATCTTACCTGTGACATTCATTAACCGATGATTATTCTCAACCAACCACAAAGATATCGGAACCCTATACCTAATCTTCGGCGCCTGAGCCGGTATAGTAGGTACCTCCCTAAGCCTCCTCATTCGAGCAGAACTAGGCCAACCCGGAGCCTTACTAGGAGACGACCAAGTTTACAACGTTGTCGTCACAGCCCATGCTTTCGTAATAATTTTCTTCATAGTTATACCCATTATAATCGGAGGGTTCGGAAACTGACTAGTCCCCTTAATAATCGGAGCCCCAGATATAGCATTCCCACGAATAAATAATATAAGCTTCTGACTACTCCCCCCCTCATTCCTTCTACTACTAGCATCCTCAACGGTAGAAGCAGGAGTCGGAACAGGCTGAACAGTGTACCCACCACTAGCCGGAAACCTAGCCCACGCCGGAGCCTCAGTAGACCTAGCCATCTTCTCACTGCACTTGGCAGGTATCTCCTCTATCCTAGGAGCAATCAACTTCATCACAACAGCAATCAACATAAAACCACCCGCCCTATCACAATACCAAACCCCCCTATTCGTATGATCCGTCTTAATTACCGCAGTCCTACTCCTCCTATCTCTCCCCGTTCTCGCTGCAGGAATCACAATACTTCTCACAGACCGCAACCTAAACACAACATTCTTCGACCCCGCAGGAGGAGGAGACCCAGTACTATACCAACACCTCTTCTGATTCTTTGGTCACCCAGAAGTCTACATCCTAATCCTACCAGGATTCGGCATCATCTCCCACGTCGTAACCTACTACGCAGGCAAAAAAGAACCATTCGGATACATAGGAATAGTATGAGCCATACTATCAATTGGATTCCTAGGATTCATCGTCTGAGCCCACCACATATTCACAGTAGGAATGGACGTAGACACTCGAGCATACTTCACGTCTGCAACTATAATCATCGCCATCCCAACCGGTATCAAAGTGTTTAGCTGACTAGCAACGCTCCACGGAGGGACAATCAAATGAGACCCACCAATACTATGAGCTCTAGGATTTATCTTCCTATTTACCATTGGAGGCCTAACCGGAATCGTCCTAGCAAACTCCTCACTAGATATCGCCCTACACGACACCTACTACGTAGTAGCCCACTTCCACTACGTCCTATCAATAGGAGCAGTATTTGCCATCCTAGCAGGATTCACTCACTGATTCCCCCTGTTCACAGGATATACACTCCACTCAACATGGGCCAAAGTACATTTCGGAGTAATATTCGTAGGGGTAAACCTAACCTTCTTCCCCCAACACTTCCTAGGCCTAGCTGGCATGCCACGACGATACTCAGACTACCCAGACGCCTACACAATATGAAATACCATCTCATCAGTAGGCTCACTCATCTCCCTAACAGCTGTAATTATACTAGTATTTATCATCTGAGAAGCCTTCGCATCCAAACGTAAAGTGCTACAACCAGAACTAACAAGCACCAACATTGAATGAATCTACGGATGCCCACCACCATTCCATACATTCGAAGAACCAGCCTTCGTCCAAGTCCAAGAAAGGAAGGAATCGAACCCCCATATGTTGGTTTCAAGCCAACCGCATAAACCACTTATGCTTCTTTCTCATAAAGAGATACTAGTAAAACAATTACATAGTCTTGTCAAGACTAAATTACAGGTGAAACCCCAGTGTATCTCCACACCTAACCATGGCAAACCACTCACAACTTAACTTCCAAGATGCCTCATCCCCTATCATAGAAGAACTCATAGGATTTCACGACCACGCACTAATAGTCGCCCTAGCAATTTGCAGCCTAGTCTTATACCTATTAACCCTCATACTTACAGAAAAACTAACCTCCAACACAGTCAACGCTCAAGCAATCGAACTCGTCTGAACAATCCTTCCAGCCATAGTCCTGATCATACTAGCTCTACCATCCCTACGAATCCTCTACATAATAGACGAAATCAACGAACCAGATCTAACCCTAAAAGCCATTGGCCACCAATGATATTGATCCTACGAATACACCGACTTCAAAGACCTAACATTCGACTCCTACATAATTCCAACAACAGACCTACCCCTAGGCCACTTCCGCCTACTGGAAGTCGACCATCGAGTCGTAATCCCCACAAGCTCCACCGTCCGAGTAATCGTTACCGCTGACGACGTACTCCACTCATGAGCCGTACCAAGCCTAGGCGTAAAAACCGACGCAATCCCGGGACGCCTAAACCAAACCTCCCTATTCGCATCCCGACCAGGGGTATTCTACGGACAATGCTCAGAAATCTGCGGAGCCAACCACAGTTTCATACCAATCGTAGTAGAGTCCACCCCACTCGCCAACTTCGAGAACTGATCATCCTCAATCCCATCTTAAACACCCCCCCCGACCATTAAGAAGCTATGAACCAGCGTTAGCCTTTTAAGCTAAAGAAAGAGGGCTACATCCCTCCTTAATGATATGCCTCAACTAAACCCAAACCCCTGACTTTTTATCATGATCATTTCATGACTAACCTTCTCCATAATCATCCAGCCCAAAGTCCTAACATTCGTATCAACTAACCCCCCATCCAGCAAACCCCATACTACACCAAGTACCACTCCCTGAACCTGACCATGAACCTAAGCTTCTTCGACCAATTCTCCAGCCCATCCCTCCTAGGAATTCCACTAATCCTCATCTCAATAACATTTCCAGCCCTACTCCTGCCCTCCATAGACAACCGATGAATTACCAACCGACTCTCAACCCTCCAACTATGATTCATCAACCTAATCACAAAACAACTAATAACCCCACTAAACAAAAAAGGACATAAATGAGCCCTAATCCTAACATCCCTAATGATCTTCCTCCTCCTCATTAACCTGCTCGGACTGCTACCCTACACATTCACCCCAACCACACAACTATCAATAAACCTCGCATTAGCCTTCCCCCTATGACTTGCTACACTTCTTACAGGATTACGAAACCAACCTTCTGCTTCACTAGGACACCTACTGCCAGAAGGAACCCCAACACCACTAATCCCAGCCCTCATCCTAATTGAAACAACAAGCCTACTAATTCGACCACTAGCCCTAGGGGTACGACTAACAGCAAACCTGACAGCAGGACACTTACTAATTCAACTCATCTCAACAGCCACGATAACCCTGGCTACAACAATACCAGCAGTTTCCCTACTAACCCTGCTGGTACTATTCCTACTAACAATCCTAGAAGTAGCAGTAGCAATAATCCAAGCCTACGTCTTTGTACTTCTACTAAGCCTCTACCTTCAAGAAAACATTTAAACCCAATGACCCACCAAGCACATTCCTACCACATAGTTGACCCCAGCCCATGACCTATCATAGGAGCAGCCGCCGCTCTACTAACCACTTCAGGATTAACAATATGATTCCATTACAACTCACCCCAGCTCCTGATCATAGGCCTACTCTCCACCATACTAGTTATATTCCAATGATGACGAGACATCGTACGAGAAAGCACATTCCAAGGCCATCACACCCCCACCGTCCAAAAAGGCCTACGATATGGAATAGCCCTATTCATTACGTCAGAAGCCTTCTTTTTCCTAGGGTTCTTCTGAGCCTTTTTCCACTCAAGCTTAGCCCCCACCCCAGAACTAGGAGGACAATGACCGCCCGTAGGAATCAAACCATTAAACCCCATAGACGTACCACTCCTAAACACCGCTATCCTCCTAGCCTCAGGAGTCACCGTAACATGAGCCCATCACAGCATCACAGAGGCCAATCGAAAACAAGCAATCCACGCCCTAACCTTAACAGTACTTCTAGGATTCTACTTCACCGCCCTCCAAGCCATAGAATACTACGAAGCCCCCTTCTCCATCGCTGACGGAGTCTACGGCTCAACCTTCTTTGTAGCTACCGGATTCCACGGCCTTCACGTAATCATCGGATCCACATTCCTCCTCGTATGCCTAGCACGCCTAATCAAATACCACTTCACACCAAACCACCACTTCGGCTTCGAAGCAGCAGCATGATACTGACACTTCGTAGACGTCGTTTGATTATTCCTATACATCTCTATCTACTGATGAGGATCTTACTCTTCTAGTATATTAATTACAATCGACTTCCAATCCTTAAAATCTGGTTTAAATCCAGAGAAGAGTAATAAACATAATCATATTCATATTCACCCTATCCACAGCCCTAAGCATTATCCTGACCACCCTAAACTTCTGACTAGCCCAAATCAACCCAGACTCAGAGAAACTATCCCCATATGAATGTGGATTCGACCCCCTAGGATCTGCCCGACTACCGTTCTCAATTCGCTTCTTCCTAGTAGCCATCCTATTCCTACTATTCGACCTAGAAATCGCCCTACTACTGCCCCTACCATGAGCAACCCAACTTCAATCCCCAACCACCACTTTAATATGAGCATCCACACTAATCCTCCTACTAACACTAGGACTCGTATACGAATGAACCCAAGGAGGACTAGAATGAGCAGAATAACAGAAAGTTAGTCTAATCAAGACAGTTGATTTCGGCTCAACAGATTATAGCTCAAACCTATAACTTTCTTCATGTCCTACCTCCACCTAAGTTTCTACTCAGCCTTCACCTTAAGCAGCCTAGGCATAGCCTTCCACCGCACCCACCTAATCTCCGCCCTCCTATGTCTAGAATGCATAATACTGTCCATATACATAGCCCTAGCCATATGACCAATCCAGATGCAATCAACATCCTCCACCCTTCTTCCAATCCTTATACTAACATTCTCCGCCTGTGAAGCAGGCACAGGACTGGCCCTACTAGTAGCCTCCACCCGAACCCACGGCTCCGACCACCTACACAACTTCAACCTACTACAATGCTAAAAATCATCATCCCAACTACAATACTACTCCCCCTAACACTCCTATCCTCCTCTAAACATTTATGAACTAACATCACCCTACACAGCTTCCTAATCGCCAGCATCAGCCTCCAATGACTAACCCCCACATATTACCCAAACAAAGGCCTAACCCCCTGAACTTCTATTGACCAAATCTCCTCCCCATTACTAGTTCTATCGTGCTGACTACTACCACTCATGTTCATAGCAAGCCAAAACCACCTGGAACAAGAGCCTACCATTCGCAAACGAATCTTCACCTCAACAATCATCCTAGCTCAAACATCAATCCTACTAGCCTTCTCAGCCTCAGAATTAATACTATTCTACATTGCATTTGAAGCAACCCTAATCCCCACCCTAATCCTCATTACACGATGAGGAAGCCAACCAGAACGCCTAAATGCCGGCATCTACCTCCTATTCTATACCCTTGCCAGCTCACTCCCCCTACTAATTGCAATCCTTCACCTACAAAACCAAATCGGTACACTATACCTCCCAATACTCAAACTCTCACACCCTACACTGAACAACTCATGATCGGGTCTAATCGCAAGCCTAGCTCTCCTACTGGCCTTCATAGTAAAAGCCCCCCTATACGGCCTACACCTCTGACTACCAAAAGCCCACGTAGAAGCCCCAATCGCCGGATCCATATTACTAGCCGCCCTACTACTAAAACTAGGAGGATACGGTATCATACGAATCACCATCCTAGTGAACCCCCCATCAAACAACCTACATTACCCCTTCATCACCCTAGCACTATGAGGAGCACTAATAACCAGCGCCATCTGCTTACGACAAATCGACCTAAAATCACTCATCGCCTACTCATCAGTAAGCCACATAGGACTTGTCGTAGCCGCAACAATAATCCAAACCCAATGAGCATTCTCAGGAGCAATAATCCTAATAATCTCACATGGACTAACCTCCTCAATACTATTCTGCTTAGCCAACACCAACTATGAACGAACCCATAGCCGAATTCTACTACTCACACGCGGACTACAACCCCTACTACCCCTCATAGCCACCTGATGACTTCTAGCCAACCTAACCAACATAGCTCTGCCTCCAACAACAAACCTAATAGCAGAACTAACCATTGTAATCGCACTCTTCAACTGATCCTCCCTCACAATCATCCTCACAGGAGCCGCAATCCTACTCACCGCTTCATATACCCTCTACATACTCATAATAACCCAACGAGGAACACTCCCATCTCACATCACATCCATTCAAAACTCCTCTACACGAGAACACCTACTAATAGCCCTACACATAATCCCCATGATACTACTCATTCTAAAACCCGAACTCATCTCCGGAGTACCCATATGCAAGTATAGTTTCAACCAAAACGTTAGACTGTGACTCTAAAAACAGAAGTTAGACCCTTCTTACCTGCCGAGGGGAGGTTAAACCAACAAGAACTGCTAACTCTCGTATCTGAGTATAAAACCTCAGTCCCCTTACTCTCAAAGGATAGAAGTAATCCAATGGTCTTAGGAACCATCCACCTTGGTGCAAATCCAAGTGAGAGTAATGGACCTACCACTAGTCCTGAACACACTAATACTCCTAACCCTCGCCACCCTATCCACTCCCATCATCTTCCCCATACTATCAAACAACCTCAAAAACTCCCCCACCACTATCACAAATACAGTCAAAACATCCTTCCTAATCAGCTTAATCCCAATAACAATCTTCATCCACTCAGGAACAGAAAGTCTAGTCTCTCTATGAGAATGAAAATACATCATAAACTTCAAAATCCCTATTAGTATAAAAATAGACTTCTATTCCCTTACCTTCTTCCCAATCGCCCTATTCGTATCATGATCCATCCTACAATTCGCAACATGATACATAGCCTCAGACCCATACATCACAAAATTCTTCACCTATCTCCTACTCTTTCTAATAGCAATACTCATCCTAATTATCGCCAACAACCTATTCGTCCTATTCATCGGATGAGAAGGAGTCGGAATCATATCCTTCCTACTAATCAGCTGATGACATGGCCGAGCAGAAGCCAATACCGCCGCCCTCCAAGCCGTGCTCTACAACCGAGTAGGAGACATCGGACTTATCCTATGCATGGCATGACTAGCCTCAACCATAAACACCTGAGAAATCCAACAACTACCCTCCCCATCACAAACCCCTACCCTCCCCCTACTAGGACTAATCCTAGCCGCAACAGGTAAATCAGCTCAATTTGGCCTTCACCCGTGACTGCCAGCAGCCATAGAAGGACCCACCCCAGTATCTGCCCTACTACACTCCAGCACAATAGTAGTCGCCGGAATCTTCTTACTAATCCGAACCCACCCTCTATTCAACCACAACCAAACTGCTTTAACACTATGCCTATGTCTTGGAGCCCTATCAACCATGTTCGCAGCCACATGCGCCCTCACCCAGAATGACATCAAAAAAATCATCGCTTTCTCAACTTCAAGTCAACTAGGCCTAATAATAGTCACCATCGGACTAAACCTACCCGAACTAGCCTTCCTTCACATCTCAACCCATGCCTTTTTCAAAGCAATACTATTCCTATGCTCCGGCTCCATTATCCACAGCCTAAACGGCGAGCAAGACATCCGAAAAATAGGAGGCTTACAAAAAATACTCCCCACAACCACCTCCTGCCTAACCATCGGCAACCTCGCCCTAATAGGAACACCATTCCTAGCAGGATTTTATTCAAAAGACCAGATCATCGAGAGCTTAAGCACATCCTACCTAAACACTTGAGCCCTAGTACTCACCCTACTAGCAACATCCTTTACTGCAGTATACACAATCCGCATAACCGTACTAGTACAGACAGGCTTCGTTCGAATCACTCCCCTCGCCCCAATCAATGAAAACAACCCCGCAGTAACTTCCCCCCTAACCCGACTAGCCCTAGGAAGTATCACAGCAGGATTCCTCATCACCTCATTCATCACCCCCGCAAAAACCCCACCCATAACAATACCACTATCCATCAAAATCACAGCCCTAATGGTCACAGCCCTAGGAATTGCCCTAGCCCTAGAAATCTCAAAAATAACTCAAACCCTAATCCTAACAAAACAAACTACCTTCTCAAACTTCTCCACATCCCTAGGATTTTTCAACCCCCTAATCCACCGCTTCAGCATAACAAACTCCCTAAAAGGGGGCCAAAACATCGCCTCACACCTAATCGACCTATCCTGATTTAAAATGTTCGGCCCAGAAGGACTGGCCAACCTACAAGTCATAGCAGCCAAAACCGCTACCACCCTACACTCAGGACAAATAAAAGCCTACCTAGGGACATTCGCCCTATCCATCCTAATCACTCTCACATCCATACACAGAACCAACTAATGGCCCCAAACCTACGAAAAAACCACGAACTACTAAAAATCATCAATGACGCCCTAATTGACCTCCCCACACCATCAAACATCTCAACATGATGAAACTTTGGGTCACTCCTGGGCATTTGCCTAATTACCCAAATCGTAACAGGCCTGCTACTAGCAACACACTATACAGCAGACACCTCCCTAGCCTTCGCCTCAGTAGCCCACATATGCCGGGACGTACAATTTGGCTGACTAATCCGCAACCTCCACGCAAACGGCGCTTCCTTCTTCTTTATCTGCATCTACCTTCACATTGGCCGAGGAATTTATTACGGCTCATACCTAAACAAAGAAACCTGAAACATTGGAGTCATTCTCCTCCTAACCCTCATAGCAACCGCCTTCGTAGGATATGTACTACCCTGAGGACAAATATCCTTCTGAGGAGCCACAGTAATCACAAATCTACTCTCAGCCATCCCCTACATCGGCCAAACATTAGTAGAATGAGCCTGAGGAGGATTCTCAGTAGACAACCCCACACTAACACGATTCTTCGCCCTTCACTTCCTACTCCCATTCGTCATCGCAGGACTCACACTAGTTCACCTCACCTTTCTACACGAAACAGGCTCAAACAACCCACTAGGAATTCCATCAGACTGCGACAAAATCCCCTTCCACCCATACTATACCACAAAAGACATCCTAGGCTTCGCACTAATGTTCTTCCTACTAGCCTCACTAGCCCTATTCTCCCCCAACCTACTAGGAGACCCAGAAAACTTCACACCCGCCAACCCCCTAGTAACACCCCCCCACATCAAACCTGAATGATACTTCCTATTCGCCTACGCCATTCTACGATCCATCCCCAACAAACTAGGAGGAGTCCTAGCCCTGCTTGCCTCAATCCTAGTACTATTCCTCCTCCCTCTACTCCACACATCCAAACTACGATCAATAACCTTCCGACCGCTCTCCCAAATTCTATTCTGAACCCTAGTCGCCAACGTCCTAATTCTCACATGAGTGGGCAGCCAACCAGTAGAACACCCATTCATCATCATCGGCCAACTTGCCTCACTCTCATACTTCACAATCATCCTAATTTTATTCCCCCTCACAGCCATCTTGGAGAATAAAATACTGAAACTATAACATACTCTAATAGTTTATGAAAACATTGGTCTTGTAAACCAAAGATTGAAGACTACACCCCTTCTTAGAGTTCATTTATTTCAGAAAGAAAGGACTTAAACCCTCATCACCAACTCCCAAAGCTGGCATTCTTAAATTAAACTACTTTCTGACAACCCTAAACAGCCCGAATAGCCCCCCGAGACAACCCCCGCACAAGCTCCAACACCACAAACAAAGTCAACAACAGCCCTCACCCCCCAATTAAAAGTAACCCAACCCCATGCGAGTAAAAAACAGCCACCCCACTAAAATCCAATCGAACCGACAACAACTCCCCATTACCTACCACCCCCTCACCCATCACCCCCAACACACCCCCAACAACAAGCCCAACCATAACAACCAAACCCATCCCAAGACCGTACCCAACAACCCCCCAATCCACTCACGACTCAGGATAAGGATCCGCCGCCAATGAGACTGAATAAACAAACACCACCAACATTCCTCCCAAATAAACCATCACCAGCACCAAGGACACAAACGAAACCCCTAAACTTACCAACCAACCACATCCAGCAACAGCCGCCACAACTAACCCCATCACCCCATAATAAGGAGACGGATTAGACGCTACCCCCAACCCCCCTAAAACAAAACACAGCCCTAAAAATAAAACGAATTCTATCATATATTCCTACTCAGCCTCTCTCTAAGATCTGCGGCCTGAAAAGCCGCCGTTATAAGTATTTAACTACAGGAACCCCTCGTTATAAAAAGGACCCCCCCCTTCCCCCCCCACATTTTCCTTCTGACTTTTAGGGTATGTACAAAATGCATCGCATTCTTTGCCCCATCAGACAGTCACTGAAATGTAGGACAGCCAACGTCATACGCTATGGCACTCCACCAAAAGCCCAAACATTATCTCCAAATAGATGATGTTCCAACATTTACCCTCCTAGGCACATTCTTGCTTCAGGTACCATATAGCCCAAGTGATCCTACCCAAGGCCAGAGGCCGCAGGCGTCGCCCAAAAACTAGGGACCTATCTAATGCGCTTAACTCCAACCCAGGAAACGCCTAATGTCACAGTACTCCTTTGCATTCCCAAAGTCTACTGAATTCGCCCACCTCCTAGGGAAAATGCTCGTCCAACAGCTTTCAAGTACTCCCAAGCCAGAGAACCTGGTTATCTATTAATCGTGTTTCTCACGAGAACCGAGCTACTCAACGTCGTCCGTGTTATAGGTTATTGTTTTCAGGCGCATACTTTCCCCCTAACCGCCGAACTTTACTCGCTCTTTCGTGCCACTGGTTGTAATTTCAGGGCCATAACTTGCTTAAAGCCTTCTCCCTTGCTCTTCACAGATACAAGTGGTCGGTTGGATCCCTCCTCCCTAGTTTCATTATGTCGGCATACCGACCTTCTACACTTTTTCTCTTTTTTAGCGTATCTTCATTAAGCCCTTCAAGTGCGTAGCAGGTGATATCTTCCTCTTGACATGTCCATCACATGACCGCCGAACATATGAATCCCCTAACACCCAGAATGTCATGGTTTGACGGATAACCTGTCGCAAATTGACACTGATGCACTTTGACCCCATTCATGGAGGGCGCGCTATTTACCTCTCAAGTAGCAAATAAGTTAATGCTCTCCGGACATGCTTATTATTTTACCCCTTTCTAGGAACTTGTATTTAAACCCCTATTTTACGCATCCATTTCTTTTTATATTGACATTTTCAATCACTTTCATTAAACAATTAATCACATTATTCCTACATTGTCCAAATCACTTAACATACATCAATATTCAATTAACATTCCTCTATATTTCCATTATAACACAAACCACACAAACCATCATCATCACTTCACCATCAACCAACAGACGACAATAAAACCTCACCCCCATCCCCCCTACAACACTCCACCTTGCCTCCACAAAAATCAAACAAAAACAAACATCACAACCACAATCGATCAATGCATCACAAACCTCAC